ATTTACTGGTACTGATCATTGATACTGGAAAGCGGTTTTCTTGCTTTTTTTGTGCCAGCTCATGATCTAAACGAGTCGCACATACACCCTAGTACATGTTCCTCGACGCTGAGGACATCCCCGAAGAGCGGGGGATTTTGTGACATTTCGAATTGGCTGTCTTGTATTTCTAATAAGTTGTTTAATAGTTGGCATGTTGAATCATATACATAATGGGCTGGTTTAGATTGATCCTAACCGGATGATTCGAAATTATTTCTATTTAATAGAATATTAAACTCGTAGATAAAATCTCAAATCGCGGATTTGCATAAAATCCATCTTATTTTCATTCAACTGCTACAAGATCAACAATTCCATAAGCTTGGGCTTCTGTTGCTGACATAAAAACATCTCTTTCCATGTCTTCAGATACAACCCATAGGGGTTTGCCCGTTCTTTGTACATAAGCCCTTGTGAGGTTTTCGCGTAGTATAATCAGTTCTTCCATTTCCAGGACAAATTCTCCCGTTTGTGCCTCAAAAAAAGCACAAGCAGGTTGATGGATCATTACCCTGATGATATAACAGTTCTCTATCTTGCATGATGAAACGAAGAGAAAAGAAAGAAAGATAAAGAATAATAGGAAAAAAAGATAGAATTGAACAACCGTACGGGCATTATCTTTTGTGCATTGCATACGGCTCTACAATAAAATTGACCCTTACCTTCCATTGAAGAAAGAGAAAAATAGAATCTATCAGACCCAGATGGATAAATGATCAAATTGCCACCCTTCCTTTCAGAGGAGTTAAAAAATACTATAAAATACTATGATGGCTCCGTTGCTTTCTATTTTGAAATTGATTCTTTTTTTTGTCTTTGATTCAGCAATCCCAAAGTTTCTTTTTGATCCAATCAAATAAGGAAAAATCTTGTTTTTTTTTTCGCCCTCTTTTTTTTTATAACATAAATATTGTTAAGAGCTCTTCGGTGTGAAAACAAAAAAGTTTGTGACGCTGAACTGGACTCCCGATAGATAAGAAAAATCGGAAAACCTTTTATCTCATACTACTCTCTCGATACATAATCGAATCTTTTGAAAAAAAAAAAAACAATACAAAAATTTTGCATATCAAATTCGAAGTGCCATGCTATTATTACTTAATATTCATATGGCGAAGGCATAGTCTTCTTTTTTCTCTCAAATAAAAAAACCTCATTGGCGCCAAGCGTGAGGGAGTGCTATACGTTTGGTAATTGCTCCTCCAACCAAGATAAAAGATCCCATTGACGCAGCTAATCCCAGGCATATTGTATGGACATCTGGTGGCACAAATTGCATAGTATCGTAAATACCTACTCCAGGTATTGCCCATCCGCCAGGAGAGTTTATAAACAAATACTGATCTTTTTTAGGATCCTCGATACTGAGATATACCATAAGACCCATAATTTGATTCGAGATCTCGCTCTCAACTTCTTGGCACAAAAAAAGTACTCTTTGTCGATAAAGTCGGTTGATTAGGGTAAAATTGTATCCCTTAGGAACCGTACATGCACCTTTTGACGCATACGGTTCAAAAAAAAAAAATTGCGAAAAAAAAAAAGAATCAATGTATAGATTCAAGTCCTCTTTCTTTGTTCCTATTCTTTTTTCATAACAGAACAGGGTTTTTCTGACTTCTAATGAAAGGACTTTTTCTTCGATTTTTCAATAAAGACGAATTTGAACTTCTTTCTTCCTTATAATAGAAAAAAAAGTCACTAAACTTATCGAATTAACTTCTCATTGATGTATTGTTTCATCGAGATTCAATCCAAATCACGATGGTATTTTCTTGTTCCTGAATGGGTCTCTTTCATCTTTTTAGGTTTATGCTCTACTCCGGGTAAAGATCCGCCCGATTTGGATTTGCACATATAGGACAAATCTTCCCATTACCATTTCTTTTTGTTATGACTTTCTTTTTTTTTTTCAATTCATTTCATACCTTTCACCAAGTATTTAGTTTGAGATTCCCTACAGGAATTATTTATGATACAAGTAGTAATCATAGATATATTACCAATTGGGTTTTTTCTAAACGGAGCCTGGATACTTCATTTTTTAGTCCAACCAAGCCAACCATAAATTATTCTAATTGATAATAGTAATGTGAATCCCCCCAAACAATGGATCTAATTGCGCTTCACGCTCCAAATTTTTGATGATTCAATTTATCTTTCTTGGGCGAAACAGAGGATATCTCGATCGGGGGAGAGAACGGGGAAATACCATATGACCCAATATATCTGACAAGTCGCACTATACGTCAACCCAAGATGCATCTTCCTCTCCAGGAATTCGGAAAGGTACTTTTGGAACACCAATAGGCATTAATTGAAAGAAAAAAGAACTAAGTACTATATTTCACTTTGATGTGGAAACGTAACAACATTATTTTATTGTCTTTTAATGAGGAATAAGGAAGGACACATTTACTGATAGAAAATGGTATCAACCCCCATTGCGTATTGG